GGATTATTTTTTGTTTGTTATTGTCTTCTTTATTATATTTCTTTCGAATGAATCGAAAATTCCAGAGTATATCTTTTCACGGGTCGAACCAAAAAAAAAGAAACTTCGAATATTTCCCTCTTTACTTTACCTTTATCCGGCAGAAAAAAAAAGGAAAATTCCCTATTTTTTTGTCCATGTCCCTAAATTCAATATTAAATAATAGGAGACTTAAATGAAAGTCCCTTTCTCGCATTCGCTCTCCATTGCATTGGCGGAACAAAAATTTCTGATGCATCAATATGGAAATATTTGGTACATGAAGCCATGATCTGATATCTATATCGAAATCCTATATAGATATAAACTGATCTTTTTCTGGAATAAAAGAAAGATATTGAAAAATATATTGCTCTTGTGACTCGGAATAAATGGTTTCTCTGTGGAGGAAGGGAATAGCGATTTATTCCTATGGAGCATCCAGGAACAAGAAGATTCAATCGGAAATATCGACAAATTCTTGCGTGGTCCAAGGAAATAAAAAAAAGGGGTCCGCTTCTACAATTTTATCTCTATCCAATTTGAATATCAGAATAGCTGATATAGTCATGATTCAATGGGTCAGGTCCACTTACTTTTTCTTTTCTTGATTTCTAATTTTTCCGATGGATTTAATTGGAACAATGGAGAAGTAGTAAAACTTTGGTTTGTCGATTCATAATTGAGATTGGGTATTATCTCGAATATCCATGTCCCGGGACCAAAAATATAAATAATGAAACATGAGGAGGAGTATAGCCTGTAGTGACATAGTAGTCCTCCTAATAAGTGGGATTCCTTATTATCATAATGAACAAATGTTCAACTTTATACCTATAACTCATTAGAATGATAACTCATTATGCGGTCCGTTTACCTTTTTTTTTATTACAAATATCAATAATATCTCTATTCTCCGATGAAAAATGAAGACTAAGGCGGGAGCTTCGTGGAAAAAGCCCTTTATCGGATTTGAACCGATGACTTACGCCTTACCATGGCGTTACTCTACCACTGAGTTAAAAGGGCCATTTTCTTCAATTCATGAAGAGGCCACTAACCACTATGAGTCTACTGCATGTATCTATGTATAGACTATATGTACATATATACATGTATGCATAGGGGGCTCATTCAAGAACAAGCTATTTGATTTACCTAGGAAGTTCTAGGGTCAAATCAAACGATTATTTATATTTGAGAAATATCAATGCAATGAATTGTTTCGCTCCTAATTGCTTTGCTTTTATTGACCCATCGAGGCGAGATTCACTTGATTGATACATGTACCAATCCGACATAGATCCAAAATATTTCATCGAATCATGTGATGAAGGATTCGACTCGTACCCTGAACTGAATTCTTATAGAAAAAAAAGAATCTTTTCGATTACTTGTCAATCCCTTCCCAGATTTACGAGTTCTACATCACCTTTTTGAATCAATCAAAAAAAAATTCTATCATTTCTGAATTTCCTGGCTTAGTGTTAGTGAGGCATATCTCGTCTTAACGATGAGCGAATCAATGAGTGAAAATTGAAGAAAGGGGGTTTGACTTTTTTTTGTCGGACAAATCCCCGCTGAGGGGATCCTATACTTCGTCATATATATATGATGGTTCATGAATGAACAATCAAAAAATTCTATGTAATTGTGGAAGCAAGAAAGATTCTTCGGATCTAGTCATGCCATTACATTATATTGACAATTCCAAAAAACTGCTCATACTATGAACATAATATGATGGCGATCGGGCAGGTATGCCCCTATCGTCTAGCGGTTCAGGACATCTCTCTTTCAAGGAGGCAGCGGGGATTCGACTTCCCCTGGGGGTAGGGTATTACGAAAGGAAGTTGATCATGGATTATCAATAAGCCTAGAATTGATTCTTCCTGGGTCGATGCCCGAGCGGTTAATGGGGACGGACTGTAAATTCGTTGGCGATATGTCTACGCTGGTTCAAATCCAGCTCGGCCCAATAATTCGCCGATCCATGGGGATGATATAATCAATTTGTCCTCCAGAAATGCCTGATATAGAGGAATAAATAGTCCATTTTTTCTGCTATATCCCTATTTCTTTGTTCATTTGTTCCCACGCGTTCTGATCTTTCTAACGATCTAGATTAATAATCTGTAAATATAAGAAGGAGTAAAGAAAAAAAGAGTCCTTTTTTTTTTCATTGAAAAATTGATTATCTTATCAATCGATGTGGCAATAACCACAGGATTACTAGTAATCCGTGTCACTCTCACTATAGTTCATATCCATGTGAATATCAATCACTCGTGTTTCTGGTAAAACACGGCAATTATAAATATAAAGAAATTATAAGAATATGTATGAGAATATGTATGCTGTATAACTCATTTCCCTGGGATTGTAGTTCAATCGGTCAGAGCACCGCCCTGTCAAGGCGGAAGCTGCGGGTTCGAGCCCCGTCAGTCCCGACCTAGAATCCGATGAATCCATCAATTCATCTCTCCATTTTCTGTGAAGGGGGGGCAAGGGGCAGAATTGAATTCTCAGCGGCGGACCTTATTTCTTTCGTTTTTCGTTTCGCATTTCTCATCGGACAAATACGGTAATTTCAATTACTTCAACTAGTACCGATTGATGGGAGAGAGACATATGTAGATTGAATTGATCGGTGGTATCACCATATTTAGGATTCCAAGAGAGACTGTACTGGTCTGGCTTTTTCGATTGCTCCTGATCAATGGAATGAAATAGAGTACCCATATGTTTTCTGGGAACACATACACAAATTGTATTCGTTTATTGTACGATACACAATTAACTTAATATAGAATATAGTTACCCCGACAGCGACAGAGTACTTTTCAGATGAAACCTACCCCCTTTTCTAACTCCGATTTTGCTCAATTACGAATTGAAAACAATTTCTCTATCTCATTTGAATTGCATACTTTCTTTTTGATGTATGTGTCTCAGTCCTCAATCCAAGGAAAGAGGATACTAATATAATAAAAGATCAAACAAAGATCCGCCTCTCTTGTCTTGTTCTAGGGAGGGAAGGAATGAATAGATTTTTTTCTTCCTATTTTACCCCATCGAAGAAAGAACAAAATCAATAAATAAAATAGTGAATTTATCGGAATATTCGATCTTTTTTTTATACCGAGACCCATTTTTATCACACTTCTCTGTCTCCCAAGAAGATTAGATCATCACAAAAACTTCGCTTAGAACTTAACTCATCCTTTTTTCCATTTCACTCCTACTGTTTGGGTCTGTGACCAATGGAACACCGGTTAGATAATACCTCATCAGATGATTGTATAAGGAAGACGGTAGGTTATAGAAAAGAAAGAGTGGAAATGAGAAATTCAATGGGATTCTTGATTGAATCAGGAATCCCATTTTGGATTCGGTATGGATAAAGGATCTTCCTATGTTATACTATTCAATTCTCGACGATGAATCCGATTTGATAGATCATATATTGTTATTCATGATATTGATCCGATTCAGTATCATCAGGATGCAATCCATCCCATGGAATTTTCAGGAGAAAGACTTATTATCTCTATGGGATTAGATCCCGAGTTATTGCAAAGCAAAAAAAAAAAAACGATGAGATTATGGAAGTCAATATTCTCGCATTTATTGCTACTGCGCTGTTCATTCTAGTTCCTACTGCTTTTTTACTTATCATCTACGTAAAAACAGTCAGTCAAAATGATTAATTTGAATGAAACTTGACTTATTAGTTCTTATCAATGATTGAAGAAATGAAAGGGATTCAAATCCCAAGTCTTAAATGAAATGAGTGGATTGGAGTCAGCAGTATATGAGATAGTATGGTAGAAAGAACTATATGAACCTTTCTACCACACTATCTATTATTGTATTGTAGAAAGTTGTATAAAGATATGTACTTGATATGGATCAATCTATAATATGTATCTACATATGTCTACATGTAAATAGCACTCCAATTCTATTTCTTCGCTACATCCATTTGTATTGATTTCGATCAATCTGAAATAATCGAACGTCAACTCTTTCCTAAGTTTCTGATTATTTTCAATATGGATCCCGAGATCTATCGAAACAATCAATGTAGGAAGAATAGTATGGGCATATATTATATAAATTATATAAAAGGAAAAAAAATAGGGGTTGGTTGCTCCTCATTGTAATATCCATAATTCTGGTAAGGGCCGGTTCATCGAAATAGAATATTTAGGAAGAATTCGGTTGGAAAAAATTTCCATTTCCTATCATGTGTGTTCAGTTTGGAAATACGAACATGGGAATCAAATCATTGAAATCTTTGTTTGATCGAAGGGTTCTTATTCCTATATTACTGGATTCTGGTAGAATTTTTGAAATGGGTATATTTTTTTTTTAGCTTCGCAGAATGATCTATTAAACAATTGATACAATTCGATTACTCAACTCAATTATCAATTAGTAGTACCCCTAGAGTCCACTTCTTCCCCATACTACGAGTGAAAGGGAAAATGTAAAGACTACCATTAAAGCAGCCCAAGCGAGACTTACTATATCCATGTGAATTATGTCCCCTATCTATATGAATATGAAGGAATTATTCCATTATTTATCATTAATAATAGTGGAATCAATGGTGCAGAGTCAAAATGGGATTCTGACCTAATGCTATTGATGAACCAATCCAATGAATACACTCGTAACAAGTTCCTATATGATTTCTGGTAGAATTGGGAAGCATTAATCACAAGCAAGATACACAGTTACCCCCTTGGAAGTTTCAAGGGAATCTTACTAATGGAACATGTAGGAATAGTAAGACCTATTGTTTGTTGCCTTTCATAAGCAAAAGGCCTAAAAATATACCATCAAGATCGATAACTATCTATCACATACCTCTATCTCCCATCTAAGCCTTACTGTCTCTGTTTCTGTGAAACAATCGGGAGACACCCTATTACATTCTTGGCGGGGTTACCAAAAAGAAAGAATTTTTTCTTTCT